CTAATTAAATTTGATAATACGTCTAATAAGGTTCTTTTAGTAAAAACCTCAAGTAATATTATTATTACTAAGGCAACCATTGCTACACGACCATTTAAAACCTCACTGACTAGGTAAAAACCCCATCTAGATTCGTAATCATTAGATTGTTTATAATTATTATTCATAAGAAAGTAATATCGGGATTGTATAAAAAATTACCATTAAAATTATGATAATTATAATAACACGTTTCTTATAATTTAGGAAAACAACCCCTTTCAAAAAAGCTTTCTCAGATTATTAAAAATTGACACAATTTATATATTGAATCTATAATTAATGGAGGTAAGATTATTAAATAGTTTTTAAGTTTTTTTCCTTAAGTTCTTATTAAATAATAAAAATAAATTAATTTAAATGTTATGACAGACACCTTAATGTTAATGGTAGTAGCATCATTCGAATGGCCGTCACTTAACCCAAGTGATTATACAAGAGCAGAAATGTTAAATCTTTTGGTGACAGCTATGGTAGCAGGACTTAGGCAGTATTATTGGATTTTAACTTTACGCTTATCAATACAATGGTTCCCGAATATTAATCCTTATATTCACCCGATGTATTCATTATTGCACGCAACAGATTTTTTTTTAAAAGAATTTGATGACATAGTACCAACTGTACTAGGTATGGATATGTCTTCCATGTGTGCATTTATTTTTCTTGAATGGATAATAAGAACATTAGAGTCTATTACTTTTACAGAACCCCCCCTTTTTTAGGAAGAGAAATTAAATATATTATAATAAAACTTATATTAGAAATGTTAAAAATAAGATTTAAACGTGGTGGTCGTAAAAAACAACCTTTTTATAGAATTGTAGTAATGGATGTTAGAACAAAAAGAGATGGGAAAGTATTAGAAGAATTAGGGTTTTATAACCCGATGGATAAAACTTTCCATATTAATCGTGAAAGAACAATTCTTAGATTAGCTAATGGGGTTCAACCTACAGAAGTTGTCAAAAATCTATTAAGAAAGTCTTCTGGTTTTTAAATAAAATATAAAATATAAAATATATGTAACTTATTGATGTTAAATAAGAGTATTTATGTGTTTAAGATTATTTGGAGCAAAAACTATTTAGGGTTAGCTGTGGATAAGAAACTTCAAAATAATCGTACATTACCGATCACTACATTTTTTTTTTGGCCCAGAGAAAATGGGTGGCAATTATTAAAAGAAGAATTATCTTATAAGCCTTGGATGTCAAAAGATGATTCGATTGATATATTAAATGCTTATACTGAAATTATAAATTATTGGTTATTAAATGTTAACGAAGTCGAGGGTATAACAAAATTAATAAGAGATAGCTCAAAATTAAAGTTTGAGCTTTTGGCTAAATTTTAATTTTAAAAAACAAAATTAGTTTATCGGCCTCAATAAAAATTTTTATTGAGGTCGGTAAACTAATTTTGTTTTTTGAGGGAAGGTAGGCATCCATGTTTAAATTTTATATCAAGTCCTAGTAAATGATAAATAAAAATAGAAAAACCCTACAAATACTTTTTTTAATTAAAGATTTGGACCCCATTTTTTTCGAATTTTTAACAGACAGAATAGAATACCCTAATAAAAAACTGGCATTTACTAAAGAGGAAAGCCCTAAGGTTTGTAGTATAGATAAAAATATTATATTATTTTTTATTTATTACAATATATTCTCTACTAGACGGTTAAATACACAATTACAAAAAAAAGAAAAAGGTAATTTATTTTACTTAATAGATAATCGCAAACAAAAAGGAACAGGGCAGACTTTAAAGAATGATAAAGACCTAAAACAACAACTCCAAAAGAACTTCTTTTTAAGTATTAATCAAACAAAGAACAATAAGATAAATTTTTCACAAATTTTAACTTCTATTGAGCTATTAAACGATTTTAATTTAATTTGAATAGAAAGGAACTGGGGTAGGAGGATTCGAACCTACGAATGGCGGAGTCAAAGTCCACTGCCTTACCACTTGGCTATACCCCAAAAATGATCTATAAATCTAATCTATACCCTATAACATTCTCTGAGCTAGGAGGGATTCGAACCCCCGACACCGTGGTTCGTAGCCACGCGCTCTAGTCCACTGAGCTACAAGCCCTATATGAATATAATACATTACTTTACTATTTCATAATATAAGAAACAATTTTTAACCACAGTATTTATAATTCTTTTAAGTTTATTAGTAAATTGATTTAAATTTAAAAATATCAATATAATTAAAATGGTACGTTATAGAGGCCCGCGTTTAAAAATCATTAAAAGATTTGGTGATTTACCAGGTTTAACAAGAAAAGTAGTACTAAAAAAGCAGAACGGGCAGGGGAAAGATACAACTGAACAAAAAACTCCAAAAGCATCAGCTTATAAAATTAGGTTGAATGAAAAACAAAAATTACGCTACAATTATGGAGTAACTGAATCTCAATTATTAAGATATGTTAAGGAAGCAAGACGAAGAAAAGGTTTAACAGGCTTTTTATTAATGCAACTATTAGAAATGCGGTTAGATAATATTATTTTTCGTTTAGGATTAGCTCCAACAATCCCTGCTGCAAGACAAATTGTTAACCATGGACATGTACTAATAAATAAAAAAAGAGTTAATATACCTAGTTTTCAATGTCGACCAAATGATTCTATTAGTTTTTCTACAAAACCTAAAGCGGTGGCGTTACTTAAATCTAATTTAAATCAAGGAGAAAATGCTACTTCAAATGATAATGTTTTAAATAGTCACTTAGAATTCGATCAAAAATTATTAACAGGTAAAATTTTAAATCTAGTAAACCGTAAAGATCTTAGATTTAAGATCAATGATATGTTGGTTATTGAATACTACTCAAGACTTGCTTAAAAATAAATATTTAGCTTTTAAAAAGAAAAAGAGGACTAGCCTCTTTTTCTTCTTTTCCCGTTGATGGTTTTTACTAGCACTAGTTTACTTTTCTTGCTTCTTCTTCTTTATCTATAACTAAACCCTCTACTGTTGTTGAAAGTTTTCGTGATAAAGCCATTTCACTATTTGATTTTGAAGGTTCAACCATAGGGTAACAATTTTCATCTTCTAAAACATTACATTCAAGTAGAACAGGTTCAGGCCCTTCCAAAGTATCACGTAATGTCGGCCATATTTCTGATTGGCGTTCAGTATACATACTTTTAATACCATAAGCATTTGCAAGTACATCGAATTTTGGTGCTCCTTCTACCATATTAGAGTGAGAATATCGACTTTCGTAAAATGTCTCTTGCCATTGGCGTACCATTCCTTGCCAATGGTTATTAATAATAATAATTTTAATTCTTAATTTATATTTAGAGATTGTTCCTAATTCTTGTAAATTCATTTGGAAACTAGAGTCACCAGTAATACAAATAATATCTTCTTTTGGATAAGCTACAGCTGCGCCAATAGCAGCAGGTAAGCCAAACCCCATTGTACCTAACCCAGCACTAGATAACCACTTACGTCGTTTGCATTTTGTATACTGTGCAGCCCACATTTGGTGTTGTCCAACATCTGTAGTAATTATTGCATAGGGTCTAATATCTGTTAATGTTTTAATAACAGTTTGAGGTAATAAAACATCATCAACCGTTTTAGGTAGTAATGAATAATCCCCAGGAATCGGTAATAATGGAAATTCCTGCTTCCATTCTATAGTTTTTTTATACCATTTTTTAAATTCTTTACGAAGAGGTTTCTTCAGCCATCTATGTTCTGGACGATCCATTAGTAATAGAAACTTTGTTAAAATTTTTTTAATATCACCTACAATACCAATACCAACATTTTTGTTTTTACCAATTTCCGCTTCATCAACATCAATATGGATAATAAAAGCTTTACAAGCAAAATCTTGTAATTTCCCAGTAACTCTATCATCAAATCTAGCACCAACCGCAATTAACAGATCGCAATTTGCTACTGAAAAGTTAGCGTATACAGTACCGTGCATACCCAGCATACCCAAAGATAATCTATTATTTTCATTAAAGGCTCCTTTCCCTGTTAAAGTCGTTGTTACAGGGATTTGGTAACGATAAGCGAATCTGGCTAACTGACGACCAGCTTGGGAGCTCACAACCCCACCACCAATGTATAACAAGGGTCTTGAACATTCTGAAAGCCTTTGTAAGGCCATTCTTATTTTATCAGTTTGATTCTTAAATTTATATCTCCAACCTAATACCTTATGTACAGTTGTTGCATAGCAAGGAATAAATCTTTTTATTTTTTCTAAACCGACATTTTTTGGTATATCAATTAAAACTGGACCAGGTCTTCCATTTTGGGAGACATATATTGCTTCTGCAAGAATTTGAGATAAAAATCTAGATTCCAAAACAACATACGAATGTTTAACTAAAGATAACGTTATCCCATAAATATCAATTTCCTGAAAAGCATCAGTACCAAGGAATTGAGTTCCTACTTGACCAGTTATAACTATCATTGGGATTGAATCTAGGTAGGCAGTTGCAATACCAGTAACTAAATTAGTTGCACCTGGACCTGAGGTCGCAAAACAAACACCAACTTGTCCACTAGACCGACTAAAACCATCCGCTGCATGTGTTGCCGCTTGCTCATGCCTTACAAGATAATGTTTAATAAATTTCTTGTCTTCCCAAAAAAATAATTCATCATAGATAGGTAATATTGCTCCCCCGGGGTACCCAAAAACTGAATGGATTTCACTACGTACTAATGTGTCAAAAAGAGCAAATGCTCCTGTATGAAGATATAAACTTTTTTCTTCAATTTCTTGGATATCTTTAAAAAGATCCACTTTTTTATTATTTCCCTTTTCAACAACACTATAACTTTGGTTATAATAGTTTTTTTCAGGCGTTTGTTGTATGTCGAATTGAGATGACTTAAATCTTTCGTTACGATCTAATTCTCCGCGTCGTGAGCTACGTCTTTTAAAATAATCCTTTTTAGAATATTTCATCTGGGTATTACGGAAAGGACTTTTTGAAAAATAATATATTTGTTGTTCTATTTTTTCTGCTGGTTCTATTTCTTTTGACTTTAATTCTGGTTCAGGATTTTCGCCATAGAAGGGCATTAAGTTAAAAAATTGTTGAGTTGTCATAAATTAATTATTTTTAAATATAATAATAAAGTAAGTGTAATAAATTAATTTACTCTATGCTTAGCATTTCTTTTAAAATGCAAAATAAAGTAACTAAAATACTTATTAAAAAAAAATATATTATTCTCTTATCATTAAATTTTTTCAATTGTTCAATAATAGGCGTTAATAATATTAAAATTAATCCCAGCATTGATGATATAAAAAATCTTGGGTAACGTAATAGATTATCCCAAAAAACCATTTCTTAGCCCTTTTATTTATTTATTTATTTTATTGACATTCTTCTTAATAAAAATTATATTATGAATCCAGGATAGTTAAAATAGCATACATTTGGTTAAGCAAAAATAAGAATCATAAAACAAATGAGTTTTCTAATATAATTATATGAGAAAATTAATTTGTTTTACTCTAGCATATAGCGTATAATGTATAATAAAAATTGTTATTTCTATTGAATTCTACAAATGAGTATATAGTAAAGCATAGCAAAAAAGTATAGATTTTTTTATTTTAGTATATAGAGAGTAATATAGTATTATACTATAACTCTATCTGATATCTGACACAAGTCTTAAAAATTTACAAAAAAACAACCTATTTATGACACTACTTATTCTTGGAGGAACCGGAACCCTAGGTCGACAAATTGTTAGAAAAGCTTTAGAGAATGGTTTTCAAGTTCGTTGTATTGTTCGTAATAAAAGAGCCGCGAATTTTTTGAAAGAATGGGGAGCTGAATTAGTTTATGGTGACTTAACAATACCAGAAACTTTACCACTTTCTTTTCAAGGTGTTACAGCTATAATTGATGCGTCGACTACAAAGCCTGAAGACAATACTGAATTAATACATGTAGACTGGTATGGTAAATTAATCGTAATAGAATTATCAAAATATGCCCAATTAAAACGTTTTATATTCTTATCAATTTTGAATTCGGAGAAATATCCCTATATCACTTTAATGCAAATGAAATATAGGATAGAAAAATTTATAAAAAGTTCAACTATACCATTTACTATTTTTAAATATGCTGGCTTTTTCCAAGGACTTATCTATCAATATGCAATACCTATTTTAGAACAAAAATCTATTTTAGTTACATTAGAATCACCAACAATTGCTTATATAGATACTCAAGATGCTGCATTTTTTTGTATAAAAAGCTTATCCATTAAAGAAACAGAAAATAAAGTCTTCGCTACTGGAAGCTCTCAAGCTTGGAAATCAGAAGAAATTATTGAACTTTGTGAAAAACTATCTGGGCAAACAGCAAAAACTCAAACAGTCCCTGTATTTCTTTTAAAAGTTTTTCGACAAATAACAGGGTTTTTTGAATGGAGTCTTAAAATTAGTGATCGTTTAGCATTTATTGAAGTAATCAATAATACCCAAAATTTTACATCTTCAATCCAAGATACATATGATTTACTAGATATTAATAAAAAAGAAGTATTAGAATTAGATTTTTATTTCAGAGAATACTTCGAAATGATGCTTAACCTTTTAGAAAAATTAAATGCTGGACAAATAAAAAAAACCCAAACTTCTATCATTTAATAAATAAAATATGAATCATTCTACTTTTGTTGTAAAAGTTATTGAAAAACCAGTTCGTTTAATTTATAAGGGATGCCAATCTATAGAAATAAAAGTAAAATTCCCTGCTCCTCGACAAAAAAATTCTAAAAATGAATTAACACTTTTAATTTGGGGTGATCATAAAGATGATTTTGTAAAATCTTATAAAATACAGGATTATTTAATAATTGAAGGGACACTTACATCAAAAGGTTATATAAATGATGGAAACGACGGGAACGAGGTAAAAATTATTGTCAAAAAATTTTACCCATTTTTATTAATATAAAAATGGCTAAAATCTTTTGACATTTATAATTGTCTATATATTATAAATGTTAAACAATAATTAAACATAAGGATAAGAAAACTTATTAAGTTTTCTATACCTAACTTTAATTATTGTTATTATTATAATGAATAAAAATTAAATTAATCAATTGGACGCATTGAAAGTACAGCCTCTGTTTGTCGGTTTATACCTTTTTCAAAACCTGCAGCAGCAGCTCTTGAACGACCAGAATGCCACCAATGACCAACTAATAAGAAGAAACCTAAGAAGAAATGAGATGTCGTTAACCAAGAACGAGGTGATACATAGTTTACAGAATTTATTTCAGTAGCTACACCACCAACAGAGTTTAAAGACCCTAATGGAGCATGAGTCATATATTCCGCTGCTCGACGTTCTTGCCAAGGTTGGATATCATTTCTGATTTTATTAATATCTAAACCATTAGGACCACGTAAAGGTTCTACCCATGGTGCACGTAAATCCCAGAAACGCATTGTTTCACCACCAAATATGATCTCACCACTAGGTGATCTCATTAAATATTTTCCTAAACCAGTAGGTCCTTGTGCCGAAGCAATATTTGCACCTAATCGTTGGTCTCTCACTAAGAAAGTAAATGCTTGTGCTTGAGAAGCTTCTGGACCAGTAGGACCGAAGAATTCACTTGGATAAGCAGTATTGTTATACCACACAAAAATAGAAGCAGTTATACCCATAATAGATAAAGCAGCTAAACTATAAGATAAATAAGCTTCTCCAGACCAAACAAATGCTCTACGTGCCCAAGCAAATGGCTTAGTTACTATATGGAATACTCCACCAATAACACAAAGCGCACCTACCCATATATGACCACCTACAAGATCTTCCATATTATCAATTGAAGCAATCCAACCATCACCACCAAATGGTGATTTAAATACATATCCAAAAATAATAAAAGGATTTATAGTTGGGTTATCAATAAATCTAACATCTCCACCACCAGGTGCCCAAGTATCGTATAACCCATAACTAAATAAGTTACCTGGCATAGCTCTGAAAGCAAATAGTAAAGCACCTAAACCAAGGAAAATTAAATGAATCCCTAAAATAGATGTCATTTTATTTTTGTCACGCCAATCGTAACCGAAAAACGGGAATGATTCTTCTAGTGTATCTGGACCAATTAATGAATGGTAAATACCACCAAAACCTAGTACAGCTGAAGAAACTAAATGCACAACACCAACCACAAAGTATGGATAAGTACTAACAATTTCTCCACCAGGACCTACACCCCAACCTAAAGTTGCTAAATGGGGGATTAAAATAAAACCTTGTTCGTATAAAGGTTTTTCAGGTATGAAATGAGAAACTTCAAATAACGTCATCGCACCTGTCCAAAAAACCATGATACCTGCATGGGCTACATGTGCACCTAATAATTTACCAGATACGTTAATAAGACGAGCATTACCAGACCACCAAGCAAAACCTGTAGATTCAATGTCTCTACCTGCTACAATATTAAAGGGCGTTTCCACGTGGTAGAACCTCCTCAGGGAATACAAAGTTTTCATGTGGCTGATCTTGTGCAGCCATCCAAGCACGGATACCTTCGTTTAATAAAATATTTTTAGTATAGAATGTTTCAAATTCTGGATCTTCCGCAGCACGAAGCTCTTGTGATACAAAATCATAAGCTCTTAAATTAAGAGCAAGTCCTACAATCCCGATAGCGCTTGTCCATAGTCCTGTTACAGGTACGAAAAGCATAAAGAAATGTAACCAACGCTTATTTGAAAAAGCTACTCCAAAAATTTGTGACCAAAAACGGTTTGCTGTAACCATAGAATAAGTTTCTTCTGATTGTGTTGGTGTAAATGCACGGAAAGTATTCGCGGCATCACCATCTTCAAATAGAGTATTTTCTACAGTAGCACCATGAATAGCACATAATAATGCACCACCTAGGATACCAGCTACACCCATCATATGGAATGGGTTTAATGTCCAATTATGGAACCCTTGTAAAAATAATAAAAAACGGAATATCGCAGCTACCCCAAAACTTGGAGCAAAAAACCAACTCGCTTGTCCTAATGGATATAATAAGAAAACGGAAACAAAAACTGAAATTGGTCCAGAAAAAGCTATCGCGTTATAAGGACGAATCCCAACTAAACGAGCGATTTCAAACTGACGTAAGCAAAATCCAATTAATGCGAATGATCCATGTAGTGCAATAAAAGCCCACAGACCACCAATTTGGAACCAACGTGTGAAATTACCTTGAGCTTCCGGCCCCCATAAAAGTAAAAGGGAATGTCCCATACTATTAGATGGTGTTGAAACTGCTGCCGTTAAGAAATTACAACCTTCTAAATACGAAGTTGCTAATCCATGTGTGTACCATGAAGTAACAAAAGTTGTTCCAGTAAACCATCCACCAAGTGATAAATAAGCACAAGGAAATAGAAGTAACCCTGACCAACCTACAAAAACAAAACGATCTCTTTTTAACCAGTCATCTACAAGGTCAAATAACCCACTACGCTCTGTTTGTCCAATTGCAATAGTCATACGTTAATTACTAAGTATTAACTGCAAGGAATAATAAAGTAGATAATAGAAAAATTTTAAATAAAATGATTAATATCAAACTTACCTAATCAGCTAATTTATTTTTATTATAAAAATAAAACTTTTTTTGATTGTTCCTATAATGAGTAAGATATCTATATAATATCTATTATCGTTTAGATATTATATAATCTTTATCTACACTAAAGAATAAATTGAAAAATTCAATAACCTAATAATTTAAAAAGCTCCCCAGGTAGGATTTGAACCTACGACCAATCGGTTAACAGCCGATTGCTCTACCACTGAGCTACTGAGGAATTATGTTTGTTATAACTAACAATTTATTATACATTCTATTTACTTAATTGATAACAGCTTTAAAATAGATTAAATTATAACGTTTTTATTAATAGTTATTTGATTTAACTTTACAGTCTATCTTTTTAAAAAGACAGACTGCAATTTTATATTTTGATATAATTATGTTTTGACAATTTAGAAACCCTTTTTTATTATTAGTTAATAACAGGCTTTAACCAATCGTAACCTTTTTCTTCTAATAAGTTTGCTAGACTAGCATCACCTGTTTTAATAATTTGTCCATCTTGCATAACATGGATAAAATCTGGTCGTATATATTCTAATAATCTTTTATAGTGTGTGATCAGAATAACACTTTTGCTTTTATTTTCCATTAGTGTATTAATTGTTTCCGAGATAGATTTTAATGCATCAATATCCAAACCTGAATCTGTTTCATCAAGAATCCCTAATTTTGAGTCTAATAAAGCAAACTGTAGAATTTCATTCCGTTTTTTCTCTCCCCCAGAAAACCCTTCATTTACATTCCTCGAAATAAAGCTTTCATCTAATTTAACCATTTTTAATTTTTCTCTTAATAGTTCATAAAAAAACAAGGGGTTTGCTTTTGGCAAATCCATTGAGACTTGTTTTGCATTATAAATCGCTTGAAGAAATTCTTGATTATCTACTCCTGCAATTTCTACTGGGTACTGGAATGCTAAAAATAATCCTAAATGAGATCGTAAATCTGGGTCCAAATCACAAATATTTTGTCCTTGGAATAGAATTTCTCCTTCTATTACCTCATAAGATGGGTGCCCAGCAATTACTTTTGAAAGAGTACTCTTTCCCGAACCATTTGTTCCCATTATAGCATGTATTTCCCCTTCAAAAATGGATAGATTAACTCCTTTTAAAATTTTATTATCATCAATATTTGCATGTAAATTCTTAATTTCTAAAAGTGGTACTTTATTATTCTGGCTCATCCTACGCTCCCTTCTAATTTTATACGTAATAAATGCTCAACTTCTGAAGCAAACTCAATGGGTAACTCATCAAAAACAACTTTACAAAAACCAGTTAGTATTAATGTAACAGCATCTTCAGCATTAATACCGCGCTGTAATAAATAAAAAAGCTGTTCTTCGCCCACTTTTGAAGTGGAAGCTTCATGTTCTATTCTAGAAGTTGAGTTTTGTACTTGTATATAAGGAAAAGTATTTGCTTGCGCGTCGGCACCAAATAAAAGCGAATCACATTGAGAAAAATTCCTACTGTTTAAAGCTTTTGTGCCGATTTTAACTAACCCACGATAACTATTTTTTGAATAACCACCAGATATCCCTTTTGAAATTATTTGGCTTTTTGTATTAGAACCAACATGAATCATTTTAGTACCCGTGTCAGCTTGTTGCATATTAGTTGTTAAAGCTACTGAATAGAATTCTCCTTGGGATTTATTACCAATCAAAACACAACTAGGGTATTTCCAAGTAATAGCAGACCCTGTTTCAACTTGTGTCCAGGATATTTTCGAGTTTTCTCCTATACATAATCCACGTTTTGTAACAAAGTTATAAATTCCACCTATTCCATTTTTATCCCCTGCATACCAATTTTGTACTGTTGAGTATTTTATTTCTGCATTTTTTAATGCAATTAATTCTACAATCGCTGCATGTAATTGGTTAGTATCATATTGTGGAGCTGTACATCCTTCAAGATAACTAACGTAACTTCCTTCTTCTGCTACAATTAGTGTGCGTTCAAATTGTCCTGCTTCTTTATTATTGATACGGAAATAGGTTGATAATTCTAATGGGCATTTTAAATTTTTTGGGATATAACAAAATGACCCATCTGTAAATGCAGCTGAATTTAATGCGGCAAAAAAATTATCCCCAGAAGGTACTACGGTCCCTAAAAACTGTTTTATTAAATGAGGGTAAATTTTAATAGCTTCTGAGATAGGGCAAAAAATAACCCCATATTTTTCTAATTCTTCTTTAAATGTCGTCGCAATTGAGACACTATCAAAAACTGCATCTACAGCAACATTTGATAAACGTTTTTGTTCATTTAATGATATTCCTAGTTTATCAAAAGTGTCTCTTATTTCTGGATCCACTTCATCTAAATTTGCTAAAGTCTTTTTTGTTTTTGGCGCAGAATAATAAACAATTTTTTGATAATCCATTTCCAAAAAATCTAATTTAGCCCAACTTGGACTTTTCATCTTTCGCCATTTTTTTAATGCTCCTGTTCGAAAGTGGAACATATAATCGGGCTCATTATTTTTTTTAATAATATTTCTTATTATATTTTCATTTAAACCTGGTGGTAGCGTTTCAGTTTCAATATCAGTAGAAAACCCATATTTATATGGTTGGTTTACAAGTTGTTGCAATGTAGCATTTGTTTCATTCATATGTATCGCTCCAAAAATTAAATATATATAGGATTAGTTATTTGTTATAACTTTTTTAAACTTTAAAAATGTTTATATAATTTTTTATTGGTGAATAAGAACTAGTAGTTTATAATTACTATAATTACTATAAAATTTATAGTATGAGGTTAAAAAAAGTCAAATTTTTTATTTATTCTAACCATCTAAACTTTTAATTTTACTATATCGATTAGTAGATTAGTAATTAAGTGATATTCCCTAACTTTTTCTATTAATCGACATAACTATTCATGGGCTTCTTTTAACTCATTAATACGTATCTAACGTTTAACTTCAACACATCTTTGAAAAACAAATCTATTATTATTATTATTTGTTGTAAGAACTTTTGATCTAACAAAACCTAAATCAAGAGCCTGATGTATTGTTTCGGAATAACCGTAGTTTAATTCAAGTTTTTTTAAAAAGGTACCAATTATTTCTTTTTGCGTCCAAGATTGGGAATCCGTAATTATATCATAAGATAAATTATTAGATTTAAAAGCTAAGTAATTCTGATAAGAATTTTCATATATACTAGATTTTAAATTTTTTGAAAAAATTACGGGAACCTCAATATTATTATTATTATTATGTTCTATATAAGGGTGTCCAAGTTTATTTATAACTTTCTTTAATACAGTAGGATTTGTATATTTCGTTTTAATAGATGTGTAGTGAGACATTTTATTCTATTTTATTTGAAACGTGTTTAATAAGCTAAAAGATTTGGGTATATTTACATACACTAAGGATACTAAATCTTTTACAAAGCGTCAAGATGCCTATTCAAAAATATAATTAATCATCTAAAGGAATTGAGCAGGCTCAGAAGGAATTGAACCTACATTAGAAACTTAGAAGGTTTCGGTCTTTATCCATTAGACGATGAGCCCATTAAAGGTAAGCAAGTAATAATTGGGCAGTACTGGACTTGAACCAGTGACCCTCTGCTTGTAAGGCAGACGCTCTACCACTGAGCTAACTGCCCTTAGTCTTACTTCCTCGACAAATATTATACAATATAATTGTTTTAACTGTATTTACTAATAAAATTTTAGATCAACCGAATATTATTATATTTATAAAAAGATAAGGTTCCAAAACTATTATAAATAAATTAAAGACGCGAATAAAATAATAATATATATACATAGGGTAAAGGTATTACTATAATATAACAAGGAATTCAACATGTTAAACTAATAAAAATTTATAGATTGAATATCCCTAAATTATAACAAAGAATAAAATATTTTGAACATATAACGAATTTTTATTTGTTAAAATACATTGGCTAATTCAAAAAGTGCAGGGGTTATTCGAAAATAACAAATTTATAGCTGGTGAAAGGACTTGAACCTTCAACCTACTGATTACAAATCAGTTGCTCTACCAATTGAGCTACACAAGCATTTATTTGTTCGATATAAACATTAATTTTACACTCACAATTGAATTTATAAAAATTGTTCTGTTAAACCTAAATATCGAGGGTGAATGACGGGACTTGAACCCGCGGATGGCGGAATCACAACCCACTGCCTTAACCACTTGGCTACACCCACCTTGATATATATAATATACTGTATAGATATACTAATGAAAAATTAAACAAATGAAAATAAATTTTTTTTTATTACTTGTGTCTTTAAATGGTTGCGAATATAAAGTATATATGACGCAACCTTCTCAAGTATTTGATCTTTTGGAATTCTTCAATCATCAAAAAGAGCTTGTTATTATACAGCATAACGGGAAAATTCATAATGATTTAAATAAAACCCAGCAATACGTAAGACAAAAAGATAAAATTGAAGTTATTACAATTGTTGGAGGTGGTTAACGAGTTAACTTTCTAAAGTTACCGAAATTCTACCTCGTTCTGTATCCTTGTAAATAATTTTTATAGGTATCTGGTCACCAAGTTTATATAACGAAGCAAGATTTGTTATTTTACTTTGTTTTTGCGAAATTTCAGAAATATGTAAGAAACATTTTATTCCTAAAACATTAATAAAAATACCGAAATCTCTTATAGAAGTAATATTACCCATATAGATTTCTCCAATGGACAAATTTTTATTTACTTTACTAAAAATAGCCAACCTTGAACTAACATGAGCAATATGAAAATAATCTTTAACTTCAAGAAATTTAAACGGCATAAAAAGGTTTTTATTGTTTGTTCTTAGGTAATATTTCGGGATATTTGAATTTAATACAAAAAAATTCAAGCCATTAAAAATTACTAGCTTTCCCTTTCCTAGTGATTTTTCAATTTTGGCATAAATAGTCATATTTGTAAAATCAATTTGTCGTAGACGATTCCATAAATAAATTGATTCTAATCGTTTTAAAGAAACAATTATTCGTTTATGATTATTAGTAATATCAAGAATTAAAAATTCACCAACAAAATTGGTATTTAATAACTCACGTGGATCCATCGTAGGATAAATAGAAATTTCCTTTAATGGTAAAAAACATATTTGTTCTAACCCAAGATCAACTAAAGCATAATTAGATTCTACACCTATTATAATACCAGCTAATATATCGTTTTTTTTTATTTGATAACTGTACTTTGATAAAATTAGGCCAAATTTATTAAAATCAAATTTTGATGTGACGGTAGGTAAAGGCATAATTTTTTTCTTTATTTGTTCGATAATAGGAATCGATATATACAAAATTTATTCTTGGGATTTTATATCATAATGCTTTTCTAGATAAAATATGATAGGATTAATAATTTTTGCTACTTCATCACTAGATAATGTTCGATTTTTGGATTGGAATTGTAATTTAAAACTTAAACTACAATAGCCTTTTTTTATAGGCTCCTTTGAGTAATAATCGAATAAACTTACAGATTTTAATAACGGTTGCCCAAATGTAGAAATTATTTGTTCAATTTCCTGAGAAAATATAGATTTTTTTACTATAAAACTTAAATCTAAATTAGAAATTGGGTATAAAGAATATGGCAAATAATTAATTAAAGTCTTATTCTGTGAAAAACGATTTAATACTTCCATATCCATTTCAAATAAGTAAATTTTACTACTTATATTATTCTCCAAAGCTAATGTTGGATGTATTTGGCCGAACACACCCAATTTATGATTCCCTATAAATAACTCAGTGGTAAGATTAGGGTGAAATTTTGTTGCATAATTAGTTGCTGGTTTCCAATAAATTGATAATGGAATATTTAATTTTTCAATAAGATTTTCAAGAAGGCCTTTAGCTTCGAACCAATTTATAGTTGAATTTTCGTTATCCCAATTTGAACGGAAATTTTTTCCTCCAAAAACCCCACTAATAACCTCAACTTCTTTTCTATTACCATTTACTAAAAGTTTATAAATTCTACCTAATTCAAAAGTCTCAAAGCTTTCGCCAATATTTTTTTGGTTAAATTGTATTTTTTCTATCAACCCGTCTAGTAAGCTTATCCTTAAAGCAGAGGACTCATTAAAAAGTGGGTTTTTTAATCTTATCTCATCTTCAGAGTTTTTCTTTATTAATACAGAATGGATACTTTCATTAAAGCCTAAACTTATAAAATAGTTCCTTAATTGTCTTTTAAGTTTTTCAATTTTGGTCAAGTAACCTATTTGATCGTTCCTTAAATTTAAAGGTTCAAATTTATTAAAGCCAATGGTTCTTACAACTTCTTCTATAATATCTACTTCTCTTTCAATATCAAGTCTTCTTGTTAGAGGAATAAATAAATAGCAATTTTGATCTGTTTCAAAATGAACTTTAAAATTAAGTAACTTTAAATTTGTTATTATTTCAAAATTACTTAATTGAGTACTTGTATTAGAAGGGCCTGTTAATCTCTTTAAGTTTTCATAAACGATTTTTATTTTTTTTTCAGATTGTTGTACGTATTTAGAAAGTAAAGAAGAGTTATTTTTTAAGCTAAAAAAAATATTATTATTATTATTAACCTTATGCTCGAACTTTATATTCTGGGTCCAAAATATATGCATTAATCGTAAATGCGCTTGTTCAATTAAATTTAAATCTGTTTGTTTTTCAAGTTTTATTGAATAATCAGTTCGTAACCCTAAAGTTTTTGATGATTTTTTAATTTTTTTTGAATCGTATAAACCATATTGAAGTATTACATATGAAGTATCTGTGTTTACAAGAGTATAATAATTTTGAATTAAACCCGGGATAGTAATTATTTTATTATTAATGTTTAAAACTAAAACATCGTCAGTTAATTCTATTGTTTTTGATTCTCCTATAGGGAATAAAGACTTTTCTCTAGCGTAATTAGGAACAAAAACCATCTCTGAGGTTCCTGTAAACTCCTGTAATGCCTCTAGATCATAAGCAAAAAAAACTTGTCCCGTCTCTAATAGTAAATAATTTATAGTATCTATAATATTATTAACCGGTTTAAAACCCATTAATAGTAATCGTTTTTTTATCCAATAAGGAGATTCCTTTATTTTTAGCTTTTGACTCTTCATATTGAATAAAGTCACGCACTCATCAGAATGTAATAGATTTTCATCCGTTAAAGTTTTTATAACTTTACTAAAAGATTTTTTTTGTAAATAGCGTTCCCATAAAGAGTATTCCCATCCTAATCTTTTATAATGTTTAAAAGCTTCAAAATTTGTGCTTTTTAATAAAGATCTATAATTAATGCTTTGACTATAAAAAACTTGGTTTGAATTTAACGCTTTTTTATATGAATTTAATAGAATTAAGGGTTTTATATTGTTGGGTGTTTGCAAAAATAAATTAGAATTAAAAAGAGCAATTATTTCAGTTATTAACCCTCTCATATTTGATACATCAGCTCTATTTGCTGTAAAACTAATATCTAAAATAAGATCATTACTTTTAAAATATTTTTTCTTATCTATACTCTCAATTTCAAAACCTGCAAGAGTTAACCTATTGACTAAATCAATTAAAGTTAAATTTTGTAGCCCTATTAGCTCCTGTACCCATTTTAAAGAAATATACATAAAATTTTATAGTCATTAAAAAATAGATAGATACATATATGTGATAAATCTTAGCCTAATTCTATTAAGATTGAATTAGCTAAAGATATAAATTTGTTTAAGCCCTAGTAAATGCCAAATTATTCTCATCGGAATATCTTTCCATAAACCTCATAAAACGATCCCATGCTTCAGCATTTTTCATAATATAAAGAGCTTGAAGTGTTTTTGGTTTCCCTTCAATAAATTTAGCATTAAGATCTTTTGTACTTAACGTTCCTTCCTTATCAATCAGAAACATACCTGTTATTTCACTTTCTGGATTAACTACAGTGTAGAATAAACTAGCATCTTCAAAAATAAAAGTTGCTGTGCCTGTAGTCCCATCTGTTGATCGTGTTATATTAATAGTAGGTATAGTAGTTTCTTCAACGCCTTTAATAAATTGTATTATAGCTTTCATAATGCTCCTAATTAAATTATTACTATTATTCTAATATTTATAAATAATAGAGAACTATATATGATTAAAAAAAAAAAAACAACCTAAGTAGAAAGAAGTATCTAAAATTTGACTTTTTTATGAAGTTAAACTATAAGATGATTGTATTAACTAAAAATAATAATACCAATACTAGTAGTAACAATTATTATTGTTACTAAAAAAGATAATAATAAATTATTATATATAACCTATGCGAAAAAAAACAATTCAAGTAATTTTAACTAAAGATGTTCAAAAATTAGGTAAACAAGGTACTCTTATTAAAGTTAAACCAGGATATATTAGGAATTACCTAATCCCTTTAAAACTTGGTAAAATAGCCACACCTAATTTAATTAGCCAATTTGAATCACAACAAAAAGAATCAGAAGTAAAACAAATACAATTTAATAAAAAGTGTACTATTAATAAAGAATTACTAGAAAATTCTGGTAAACTTATAATCAAGAAAAAAATATCTGAAAATGGTATTTTTTATGGTAAAATTACAAAAAAACATGTATTAGATTTAATAATAGATAACGTAGATTTAACTATAGATTTAAATAAGACCCAATTAGAACTACCTGATATGAAAGAATTAGGGGAATATGTTATTGAGATTCTTTTAACAACAGATGTTATAGCTAAAATTAATATCGAAATATTACCAGAATAGAATATTGTGGCAAAGAGGGACTTAGAATTATCTGATTTAGAAACAATACTCCCTTATAATCTGTTAGCCGAAAAACTAGTCTTAGGAAGTATTTTAACAATACCTGAAGCGATTCTCTTAGTTAGTGAAAAATTACCCATTGAAGCTTTTTATTTAAAGACTCACCAAATTATTTATAAGGCTTTATTAATACTTTATGCAGAAGGTAAAACAATTGATTATATAAATTTAATTACATGGACCCAAGATAATGGTTTTTTACTAAAAATTGGTGGAGCACATGTAATTATAAACCTTTTAAATCAAATGCATACTTTAAGTAATCTAGAAGAATACATAGCATTAATTTATGAAAAATACTTAAGAAGATCATTAATTGAACTTGGAGAGGAAATAATTGAAAGTGGTTATTTAACTGAAACCCCATTAGAAACAATTTTTACTAAAATTGAACAAAGTTTTTTTCTCATATCTGAAACTAAATCAAAAAAACATATGATTAGTGTCCAAGAAGGATTACAACAAGTTTTAAAGGAAATTGAAGAAGGTTTAAGGATACCAAAATTACCTGGTTTAAAAACAACGTTTCTAGAGTTTGATATAATAACTCAGGGGTTCCAAAATTCTGATCTTATTATAATTGCTGGGCGCCCTTCAATGGGCAAAACTGCTTTTGCTTTTAATTTAGCAAAAAATATTGCTCAAAACCATAAAACAGGGGTAGTTTTTTTTAGTTTAGAGATGACTCGTCAACAATTACTCTATAGATTATTGGCTTCTGAAGTTGGAATAACAAATACAAGACTAAGAGCATCAAGGATTAAAGAAACTGAATGGCTTAAAATCAATAATACGATTGAGGATTTATCACAATTAAGACTTTTTATTGACGATACCCCAGATTTATCCGTAGGTGAAATAAAATTAAAAGTAAAAACAATTAATCTTGAATCTTCAAATCAAATAAGTTTGGTAGTCATTGATTATTTACAACTACTCGAAGGTGTAAACCAAGACACGAATAGAGTCCAAGAACTTTCTAAAATTACGCGAGCTCTAAAAAAATTAGCCCGTGATTTAAATATCCCAGTTATTGTTTTATCTCAATTAAGTAGAAATGTAGAGAGTAGGGTAAACAAAAGACCAATCTTAGCAGATTTAAGAGAAAGTGGTTGTATTAATTTTTCAGTTAAAAAATCTACTCAGCAGATAAATAAAATACAAGATAATTCTATTTTTTGTTGGACCGGTAATTATATTTCTAAGCAAAAAATTTGTGATATCAAATTTACTGGGCAAAAACCCGTATATAAACTAGAAACTACCCTAGGTTGGTCTTTGCTAATAAGTAGTAATCATAAAATCTTAACGAATAAAGGTTGGAAAAAAATTGATCAGTTAGCCTTAAATAATTTTATTAGTGCCAAATTATTAATAGGATTTAAATCTTTAAATAATTTAAGCAAATATTCTGTGACATGGGATAAAGTGACCAGAATAAGATACCACAAGTTAGCTCCTGTCTATGATTTACATATTTCGGCTTATTCAAACTATTTAACTAACCATTTAATTATTCATAATTCGATTGAACAAGATGCAGATGTTGTTATTATGCTATATCGTGATGAGTATTATAATAAAGATACTTTAGAAAAAAATTTGATTGAGCTAATTATAGCTAAGCATAGGAATGGCCCAATTGGATCTACAAAATTAATCTTTGATCCTAAATATCTTAGATTTTTTAATATTTAATAAGTCATTTTAATCTTGTAAACTTAGAATTATAACTTTTCTAGTATCTACTAATAAAAAAATATAGAATAAAATTTTTTATACCTACTAATTAGTTAAAAGTTAATTTGACCTAGAAGATAGAATTGGTTTATCTTATCTTTTAATACTTTTGTATTTGGTCTTTAAAGCGTCCTTAGTTCAGTTGGTAGAACATAGGTCTCCAAAACCTAGTGTCGAGGGTTCAAATCCTTCAGGACGCGTATTATATAAAAACTAATAAGAGAAATTGGCCGAAAATAAAAATTAAAAACTAGAAATCTTATAATAAATTTTTAATTTTAAAATTATTAAATTCAAAAAAAAATATATATATGGCAAAAAAAGTAACTAGCATAATAAAACTTGCTTTATCTGCAGGTAAAGCTGTTCCTGCACCTCCAGTAGGGCCAGCTCTTAGTCAACACGGGGTTAATATTTCAGCTTTTTGTAAAGAATACAATGCAAAAACAGCTGACCAAATTGGTTTGATTATTCCAGTAGAAATATCGGTATATGAAGATAGATCTTATACATTTATACTAAAAACTCCACCAGCTTCAGTATTACTAGTTAAAGCTACAAATATAAAAAAAGGTGCGTCAGAACCAAATAGACAAGTAGTAGGATCAATCACAGCTGACGAGATAAGAAAAATAGCGGAAATTAAATTACCAGATTTAAATACGAAAAGCTTAGATAGTGCTGTTAAAATTATTGGAGGGACTGCAAAAAATATGGGAATCACAATAATTGATTAACATTTAACAAATTTTAAATAACGGGCCTAAAAAAGAATGAGGAAATTAAATAAGCGAACGAAAGAGAACAGACAAAAAATAGAAAAGCGCTTATATAACCAAGATGATGCAATTCGTATTTTAAAAGAAACTGCAAATGCCAAATTTACAGAATCAGTGGAAGCACATATTTCTTTATCAATTGATCCTAAATATAGTGATCAACAATTACGAAGTACCCTAATTTTACCTAAAGGAACTGGTAAGACAAAACGTATTGCAGTATTAATGCCTTTAGAAAGCATCACGCCAGAGTATAAAGAATTAGCTGATATAATTGGTTCTGATGACTTAATAGAAGTAATTACTAAAGGCGATATAAATTTTGATATATTAATTGCCACACCTGATATGATGCCAAAACTAGCTAAGTTAGGTAGAATTTTAGGTCCAAAAGGTTTAATGCCATCACCAAAAGCTGGTACAGTAACAACTGATGTTAAATTAACTTTAGAGGAATTTAAAAAGGGTAAACTAGAATATAGAGCGGATAAAACAGGTATTGTTCATCTATTAATTGGGAAAAGTGATTTTGCTGATTCTGATTTATTAGAAAACTTAATTGCTGTCTATACTTCAATTGAAAATAATAAGCCTCCTGGTGTAAAGGGGCGTTATTTTAAAACTTTTCATATTTGTAGTACAATGGGGCCTTCAATCGAAATTGATATTTCTGCCTTAAAACTGTAAATCAATTAAACTAGTTATCTTTTGACAAACGAATTAAAAAATATAAAATAAAAATATGACTGAAAAAATTTCGACTTTAATCGATGAACTAAAAACATTAACTTTATTAGAAGCAGCAGAATTAGTTAAAGCTATCGAGGAAACATTTGATGTTGACGCATCTGCTGGTGGAGGGGTTATGATGATGAATGCAGGTGCCTCAACTTCTGAAGATGCTGCAGCAGCAGAAGAAAAAACAGAATTTGATGTAAGTTTAGATGAAGTGCCTAAAGACAAAAAGATACCTATCTTAAAAGTAGTCCGCTCTGTAACAGAACTAGGATTAAAAGAAGCTAAAGAATTAGTTGAGAATACACCAAAAGTTATAAAAGAAGGACTAACAAAAGCAGCTGCAGAAGAAACTAAAAAAATACTTGAAGACGCTGGTGCAGTTGTAACACTGAAATAATTGTTTAACTACTCCTTTAGTAAATAGAAAGATCAAGTGTGCTTATCTACCCTWWAGGGTAGATAAGCACACTTGATCTTTCTATTTACTAAAGGAGTAGTTAAACAATTATTTCAATAAATACTTCCCAACTTCTTAGAATATGTCTTCTTCTGCATGAGAATGAAGTTCACAATCTGTTTGAGGGTAAGCTACACAAGTTAATATAAAGCCTTCCTCAATCTGAGGCTCTTCTAAAAAAGCTTGTTCTGTTTGATCTACTTTTCCTTTAATTAATTTACCTGTACATGAAGAACAAGCTCCAGCACGGCAAGAATATGGAAGATTTAAATCTTGCTCTTCAGCTGCTTCTAAAATAGTTTGGTCGTCAGGACAATCAATAACGCTATCAATATCTAGTGATGGGTTTGTGATGTGTATTTTAAACATTAAATTTGGTTTAAAAATAATAAATATTACAAGCAAAATTTATTTTAATCTAAATAATAACGTAGTATATAGTATAGGTAATTAGGTGATTTGTCAAAGTTATCATCCGTATAAGTAAATTTCATAGTAAGAAAGTCAAAAACATGTTCACTTAATAGGAGTTTATAACAAATGGCATTACCATGGTACCGTGTTCATACTGTAGTTCTAAATGACCCAGGTAGATTAATTGCAGTTCATTTAATGCACACAGGATTAGTTGCAGGATGGGCTGGCTCAATGGCATTATACGAATTATCTATATTTGATTTCTCAGATCCTATTTTAAACCCAATGTGGCGTCAAGGTATGTTTGTTATGCCTTTTATGACTAGATTAGGTGTTTCTGATTCATGGACAGGCTGGGATATTGCCGGAGAAAGATCTGAACCAATTGTAAGTCTATGGTGTTACGAAGGAGTAGCTTATAGTCATATTATATTATCAGGTTTATGTTTCTTAGCTGCTGTTTGGCATTGGGTTTATTGGGATCTTGAATTATTCCGTGACCCAAGAACAGGTGAGCCTTCTTTAGATTTACCAAAAATTTTTGGTATACATTTATTCTTGTCTGGTTTATTATGTTTTGGTTTTGGTGCATTCCATGTAACTGGATTTTTTGGTCCTGGTATTTGGGTTTCCGATGCTTATGGATTAACAGGCCAAGTCCAACCAGTAGCACCTTCATGGGGAGCTTCAGGTTTTAATCCTTTCAACCCTGGTGGGATTGCGTCACACCATATGGCAGCAGGAAGCTTTGGTGTCTTAGCAGGTGGTTTCCATTTAACTCTACGACCTCCTCAACGTTTATATCGTGCATTACGAATGGGTAATATTGAAACAGTACTATCTAGTAGTATTGCAGCTGTCTTTTTTGCAGCTTTTATTACTTCAGGAACTATGTGGTATGGTTCTGCAACAACTCCAATTGAATTATTTGGTCCAACAAGATACCAATGGGATAGTGGATATTTCCAACAAGAAATTGAACGTCGTGTTGAAGTTTCATTAAATGAAGGTTTATCTGAAAGTGAGGCTTGGTCAAGTCTTCCTGATAAATTAGCTTTCTATGATTATATTGGTAATAACCCAGCGAAAGGTGGTTTATTCAGATCTGGTCCTATGAACAAAGGTGATGGAATCGCAGAAGCTTGGTTAGGACACCCAATTTTTAGAGACCGTGAAGGTCGAGAATTAGCTGTGCGTCGTATGCCAGCTTTCTTTGAAACTTTCCCTGTAATTCTAATTGATAAAGATGGAATTATTCGTGCAGATATACCATTCAGACGTGCTGAATCTAAATATAGCATAGAACAAGTTGGTGTTAATGTTAGTTTCTATGGTGGTAAATTAAATGGACAATCATTTAAAGATGCACCGACAGTGAAAAAGTTTGCTCGTAAAGCTCAACTTGGTGAAGTTTTTGAGTTTGATAGAACAAGTTTAGAATCTGATGGAGTATTCAGAAGTAGCCCACGTGGTTGGTATACTTTTGGTCATTTAAATTTAGCATTATTATTCTTCTTAGGTCATTTATGGCATGGTTCACGTACTATCTTCCGTGACGTATTTACTGGTATTGGTTCAGAGGTTACTGAGCAAGTAGAATTTGGTGCATTCCAAAAATTAGGTGATGAAACAACTCGTAAACAAGGTGTAGTATAATTTATTTTTTTAATTAATTAAAAGGAAAAAATATGGGCATAGACTTTTCACAACTTTCACAACCAGCATTAGTGTATGCAACTTTATTGATAGGAACACTAATGGTTCTCTTTTTTGCTGTTTTCTTCCGTGATCCACCTAAAATACTTAAAGAATAATTATTGATTTCTAGTTTTATCTTCCCTTTCTAATAAAATTTTAATTTTATATAGATAGGGAAGATAAAACTGTTAGGTAATTTATAGGTATTAATCTTCATGTTCCTCAAAGGGATCTCTCAAAAATTTTGACCCCGGCCCAAACGCCGTATAAGTTGAATAAGCAGTTATTCCTATTAATAAGCTAGATACAAAAATTATTAAAATTGTTGATGTTTCCATAGTTTTTACTTTATTTATAATTATTAAATTACTATACTGACAAGAAATTGTTATTAATTAACTTAAACTTTATTACATTATGGCTTTCAAAACAAAATTAGGTGATATTTTAAGACCTTTAAATTCTGAATATGGTAAAGTAGCACCAGGTTGGGCTACAACATTACTTATGGGTATAGCTATGCTATTATTTTTAGTTTTTTTATTAATTATTTTACAAATCTATAATTCATCATTAATTTTAAATGATGTTGATGTAGATTGGCAAAGTTTAGGTAATTAATTTAAATTATAGCTAATATTTATTCTATTTAATTGTACCTTAGTTAACTAAAGTACAATTAAATAGAATAAATATTAGCTATAATTTAAATTAATTAAGATAATGGTTGTAATTTAGTTTTTTTAGGTAAACCAGTATAACTACTTACAAATTTTTCAAAATCTTTCCCATCAATTGTCTCAATTTGTGTTAATAACGTCGCTAACTGATCTAATAATAAACGGTTTCTTTCTAATATAGTACAAGCTTTATCAAACCCATCTTCAACAATCTCAATAATTTGCATATCAATTTGATCTGCGACATCAAGGAAACAATCTGGTCTTGTTTGTAAACGTCGACCAAAAAAGATTGAAGGTTGTGGTAAGTCCATAGCCATTGGCGTTAAACTAGACATCCCAAATCTTGTAACCATTTGTCTAGCTAAAGAGTTTACTTTAAAAAAGTCATTACTCGCCCCACTAGTTATTTCCATTTTACCAAAAATAACTTTTTCTGCTGCTCTTCCACCAAGGGTACCTATTAGTCTAGAAGATAATTGGCCTCGGGTTAAAAGAGGTTGCTCATCGGGTGTAAACCAAGTTAATCCTTGAGCACGCCCACGAGGAATTAAGGTTACTTTTTGAACATCATCATGGTTTTTTAATAAGGTACCAGCTAACGCATGTCCCACTTCATGATAAGCAACTAATCTTTTGTTTCGAGAATCATTTAAAAGAACTCCCTCTAGACCAGCAATAATTCTTTCAATAGCTGTATATATTTGTTTAATTGATATTGTTTCTAAATTAGCACGAGCTGTTAAAATCGCAGCTTCGTTAAGTATATTAGCTAAATCAGCCCCTGAAAAACCAGCAGTTCTTTGTGCAATAAATTTAAGAGACGTTTTTGAATCTATGTTTTTATTTCGACTATGAACTTTTAAAATCTCTATACGCCCATAGATATCTGGTAAGTTGACTGTTATTTGTCTATCAAAACGACCAGGACGTAATAAAGCGGAATCTAAAACATCAGCTCTATTTGTAGCTGCAATAACAATTATACCACTTGTGGGCTTAAACCCATCCATTTCTGTTAAAATTTGGTTTAATGTTTGCTCTCTCTCATCATTAGTTCCTCCAACACCTGTTCCCCTTTGTCTACCGATTGCATCAATTTCATCAATAAATAAAATACAGGGAGAATTTCGTTCTGCTGTTTCAAATAGGTCACGAACACGGGAAGCCCCTATTCCAACGAACATTTCAACAAATTCGGAACCAGAAATACTAATAAATGGCACCCCTGCTTCTCCAGCGATTGCTTTTGCTAACAAAGTTTTTCCCGTCCCAGGAGGTCCAACTATGATTACTCCTTTTGGAGGGTTAGCACCAACAGCTGTAAATAATTGTGGCATTTTAAGAAAAGAAACAAATTCTTCGAATTCTTGTTTAGCTTCATCAATACCAGCAACATCACTAAAAGAAACACCAGTATTTGCATCTAATTGAATTTTTGCACGAGCTTTACGTAAGTTACCAAAGAAGTCATAATTACTACCTTCAGAAAAAAATAGTTGGAAAACAACTAAAAGTAAAACTGGAACTAAAAGAGCACTTAAAATAGACCATGCTGATTCAAAAGTTACAGCTGGGTGAGCTGTAAAGTCTATTTGAAATTCTCTTAATTTTAAAATTAAAGATGAATTACGGATAGGTACTTTTACACCGATATGCTGTAATTTATCACCTAAAGAACCAAACGCATCAAACACTACGATTTCAGCATTTTCATATAAATCTACTTTTTTTATATCACCATTTTCTAAATAGCTTAAAAATTTGTCAAAAGAAATCATTTGACTTGGGTGACTCTCTTTAAAATTAACTAAATTACTTCCCAATTCTAAAAAATTGTCCCACTTAAAATAAATAAAACCGGAAACAACTGCTAACCCAACTAAAATTATATAGAAAATCTTTGGGGTTTCATTTTTCATAAATGCCTCTCCTTAGCACACGTTAATAATAAATTAGTATTAACACATACTAGAATAAAAAACAACTAAATAAAAATTTTATGTAAACTTAATAAAAAATAAAATATAATTTTATTTATAACTATTAATTAAATTATTTCTAAACAAAAAGAATACTATGGTAGAAAAAGGAGCAAAAGTACGTATTTTAAGAAAAGAATCATATTGGTATAATGATGTTGGAACTGTTGTAATAGTAGAAAAAGGTGGTTCAAATTACCCTGTTTTAGTTAGATTTGTAAAAGTCAATTATGGTGGTACAAATACGTCGAATTTTAAACAAGAAGAGTTAATACCAGCATAATACCATTATTTCTGCTCAAGTTTTAAATTTAAAACTTGAACAGAAATGATAATACTATTTGTAACTATATAATTCAGTAGATACACCCGGTGAAAGGTCTAATACTAATAAAGTATTTACGATTTCTTTCGATTCCGAGTGAATATCAATAATTTTTTTATATCGACGGATTTCAAACTGCTCTCGAGAGTCCTTATTTACATGTGGGGATCTTAAAACACAATATGATCTTTTTTTCGTAGGGAATGAAATAGGTCCCGCTACATTTAAAATTGATTCCTCATTCGCTAAAGCATCTAATATTTTTTTGCAGCATTCATTTAAAACTAAATGATTAAAAGACTGTAAAATAATTCGTATTTTTTCTTTTGACATAAAAATATAACTTATTGAATAATTTTTGAAACAACACCAGCACCAATAGTTCGACCACCTTCACGAATAGCAAATCGCATTCCTTCTTCAATTGCAATTAAAGAAATTAATTTAGCTGTCATTTTAACACGGTCTCCTGGCATAACCATTAATGTTTTTTCACCTTCGTCAGTAATAAAACTTAAAATTTCGCCCGTAACATCTGTTGTTCTTACATAGAATTGAGGTCTATACCCAGGGAAAAATGGAGTATGGCGACCGCCTTCTTCTTTCGTTAAAATATAAAGTTCAGACTCAAAAGTGTTATGTGGTGTGATTGTTCCAGGTTTTGATAAAACCATTCCACGTTCTATATCACCTTTTTGTAACCCACGTAATAAAATTCCTACATTATCTCCAGCTACACCTTCATCTAAAGTTTTTTGGAACATTTCAACACCAGTTACTGTTGTCGATTTAGTATCACCTAAACCAACAAGATCTACTGTTTCACCTACTTTTACAATTCCACGGTCAATTTTACCAGTAGCAACTGTTCCTCGGCCAGTAATTGAAAAAACATCTTCAATCGCCATTAGGAAGGGTTTATCAACATCACGTATTGGTGTTGGGATATAACTATCAACTGATTCCATTAAACTATAAATTTTATCTACCCATTTATTATCACCTTTTACTAAAGTAGGTTCATTATTAATAGCATCAAGAGCTTGTAAAGCAGAACCAGTAAGTATTGGTATATCATCACCAGGGAAGTCGTAATTAGATAATAGTTCTCTAACTTCTAATTCCACTAATTCTACTAATTCAAGGTCATCGACCTGGTCTTCTTTATTTAAAAATACTACGATATGCGGAACACCAACTTGTTTAGATAATAAAATATGCTCACGTGTTTGGGGCATAGGACCATCGGCTGCCGAAACAACTAAAATTGCTCCATCCATTTGTGCCGCACCAGTAATCATATTTTTAACATAATCTGCATGTCCCGGGCAATCTACATGAGCATAATGACGACTTTCTGTTTCATACTCTACATGTGCAGTGTTTATTGTTATACCACGTGCGCGTTCTTCAGGCGCTGCGTCAATATCTTCATATTTTTTTGCATTAGTAGAGTCCCCTGAAAGTGATAAAACAGCTGTAATCGCAGCAGTTAATGTAGTTTTACCATGATCTACATGTCCAATTGTTCCAATATTGATATGTGGTTTCGTACGGTCATATTTTTCGCGAGCCATAATATATAGTCCTTTTATTATTTTATATTTTTTACTTTTGGCGTTTAATTAAATACGATTTAATTAATAAAAATGATTAAGAACGGAAATGGGCAAAAGCTTTATTTGATCTTGCCATACGGTGAGTTTCATCTTTTTTACGTATTGAATTACCCGAACCTTTTGAAGCATCGATAATCTCATTTGCTAATTTGATTGCTATTGTTTTTCCCGAGCGGGCTCTGGCAAATTGTATAATCCAGCATAATCCTAAATTAATACCTCTAAATTTTTTTACTTCAATAGGTACCTGATAAGTAGAACCCCCAACACGCTTAGCTTTTATCTTAACTGCAGGACTTACATTTTTTACAGCTTTTTCAAAAATCTTTAATGGCTGACTATTTGTTCTTTCTTTTATAATATCAAAAGCTTCATAAATTATTTTTTGTGCTACAGTTTTTTTGCCACTTTTTAAAATTTTTGATATCATTAAATTTACTAAAAAACTATCATAAACTGAATCAGCTATGGGAAATTTTCTTTTTTTATTTGTACGACGTGACATAATTTGTTTTATTAATCTTTTATTTTATTTTACTGGTTTTTTCATCCCATACTTTGAACGACCTTGACGTCGGTCTTTTACTCCAATTGTATCCAGAGTTCCTCTAATAATATGATAACGTACCCCAGGCAAATCTTTTACTCTTCCACCACGAAGTAAAACTACAGAATGCTCTTGTAAGTTATGACCAATCCCAGGGATATAAGCTGTGACTTCAAAACCAGAAGTTAATCTTACTCGGGCTACTTTTCGTATCGCTGAGTTTGGTTTTTTTGGTGTAATTGTATGAACTCTAGTGCAGACACCTCTACGTTGAGGACAACTTTTTAATGCAGGTGATTTTGTTCGGGGTTGTATTTTTTTACGTCGTACGCGAATAAGTTGTTGTATAGTTGGCATAGATTTAAGTTTTAATTAATTTATAGGGTTTAACTAACCGCATTTTCAATCTTGTATTTTTTTAAGAACCTTTCAACACGACCTTCGGTATCGATTATTCTTTGTGACCCTGTATAAAAAGGATGGTTACCTGACCAAATATCAACATGTAATTCAGGTTTTGTTGAACCTACAATCATGATTAATTGTCCATCATAATAGACTTTTGTATCATTAAACCATTTTGGATGTATATTCTTTTTAGGCATATAAATAATGTTTATAATAATAAGTATATAGTAAAATATTGTTTTGAATTAACGTTTTGAGTACTGAGAAGCTTTTCTGGCTTTTTTTAAACCATATTTACGACGTTCTTTAATTCGTGCATCACGTTTTAAAAACCCTTCGAATTTTAAAATAGGTCTAAAATTAAGCTTATCCACTTTACAAAGAGCTCTGGCAATTCCTAATTTTATTGAATCAGCCTGTCCCGTTAAACCACCACCTTTCACACTTGCAATAATTTTATACTTTTTATCTAATTTAACCTTTTTTAAAGGTAAGCTTATTTGATTTAAGTAGGTAAAATTTTGTTGAAAGTATTGTTCTGCTTTATGACCGTTTACTTCACATGTTATTTGTGAAGTGGATTCTGTAAAAGGCACTAAATAAACGATTGCTGTAGATTCTTTTTTTCTACCAATCCCATAAATATGAGGATTAGTTTGGTTTTTACTTGTCATAAACTTTAGTTATTATAATTCTATTTTTTGAGGTTTTTGAGACATATGCGGATGCTCTTGACCTTTGTATACTTTTAATTTTGTAAATAGTTTTCGACCTAAGCGATTTTTTGGTAGCATTCCTTTAATGGCCTTTTCAAGAATACGTTCTGGTATACGGACTTGTAAATCTTCAAAGCTTTCAACTGTTTTTCCACCAGGTCGACCAGAATGACGAAAGTATAATTTTTGTACACGTTTTTTCCCAGTTACATTTATCTCACTTGCATTTACTATTATAATGTAATCACCAACATCTTGTGCAGGGGTAAAAATAGTTTTATTTTTACCTCTTAGTAAATTAGATACTTCCGTAGCTAATCGACCTAAACATTTATCTTTTGCATCAATTATATACCATTGTTGTTTTAAATCAAGTTTCGACGGAATAAAAGTATCTTTCATAATAATATTAAATTTCTATAATAAAGTTGAATACGGATAAAAACGCGAATAATATAAAGCATTAATCAGTAGGGGGCTCGTAAAAAAGAGTTAATTTATTCTTTATTTCTTCTACTGATTTTGGGCCTAGTCCTTCTATAGTTATTAAGTTAGGGGAAGGGTATTCCATTAGATCCCAAGTAAAATTGATATTAACCTTATTTAAAGCTTTGATTATTCGGTTTGATAAACCTAAGCCTTTTAAAGATCCACTCTCCATATCAGTAACGCGTTTTAATAATCTTTCTTCTGGTGTAATTTTTTTACTAACATTAATTTTTTCGTGCTTATCGGTTTCTTCTACAATTCCAATTTTTTCTTTTTCGGAATTTATTTCTGTCTTTATAACTTCAATTGTTTCCTTTTTTAGGTTTACTTTAGTTTTTTTTATTGTTTTATCACTCTCGAGTGCTTTATTTATAGAAACAATATCTTTTTTACTAGGTTTTTCTATTTCCTTGTAATCAAAACAAGGAAACTCCATATTAGTAATTGTTGATAACATATACCCTATCATATTCCGAGCTTGTATCAATGCTTGATGAGGTAATAAAGTACCATTAGTAAAAATTTCTAGATGGAGTTCCTCGTTTGTATTTTCAACATCCTGCGGTAATGGTTTAATATAGGAATTAACCTTTAATACCGGTGCAAAATTAGAGTCGATTGGGATAAAATCTGCAGCTCCTTCTAGTTTTTGGTTTTTAGCTAGAATATAAGATTTTCCGTATTCTATTTTTATTGCTAATTCAATTACTGATTCATCAGAGATTGTTAATAAATGGGTACTTGGGTTTAAAACTTTAATACCATTAGGTAGTGTAAGAGCTCCAGCAGTTATTATAGCTGGCCCTTGCGCTTTTAACAGTCCATAACAAGCTTGGCCAGTGTTGTTTTGATCATATATAATAATTTCTTTTAAATTTAATATGATCTCAAGAAGATCTTCACGAACGCCTTCTAAAGGAGTGAATTCATTATTTATCCCAGCAACTCGAACACCAGTAATTCGAAACCCATATAAATTTGAGAGTAAAGCACGTCTTAACATATTACCAATTGTAGTCCCTTCACTTTGTTCTAATGAAGTAAAAACAAAATGTCCATAAAATTCATTACGGTTTAATAAATCTAGGTCTACACACTTACATTTACTATTTATCTTCATTAATTATCTCCTTTTGGTTAATATCTATTTATTTGGATTATATAAAGCTATAATGGATATATATGTTGTAGTTTTTTTTATAAAATTGAACTGTTTCATTATCTTTACAAAAAAATTTCTACTTGTTAAATTTTAAACCCTTCTACGTTTTGGAGGACGACAACCATTATAAGGTATAAACGTTACATCTTTTATAGACACTATTCTTATACCTTTTTGATAAACCGCTCTAATAGCGGGCTCTCTACCTGGCCCAGAACCTTTTATAACAACTTCTAATCTTTTAAGTCCATATGCTTCTTTAGCTATTAATGCAGCTTTTTCAGCAGCCTTTTGCGAGGCAAATGGCGTACCTTTTCGAGACCCTTTAAAATCAACAGTCCCCGATGAAGCCCATGATAATGTGTTTCCATTTAAATCACTTACGGTTACAATTGTATTGTTAAAAGTAGCATGTACATGCATAGTTCCAGTAACAATAGTGCGCTTCATTTTTTTTTTCATTTCTTACATTCTCCAACCTGTGGTTAAATTTTCTAAATATGGTTTACTTGTTTTTTCCTGCCACTGTTTTTTTTCCCCCTCTTCTCGTTCTAGCGTTAGTTCTTGTTCGTTGACCTCGAACAGGTAACCCTGCACGGTGTCGACGACCTTTAATTGAACCATTTTCCATTAATCGTTTTATATTTAAATTTGTTAAACGGAATAAGTCAGCTTCGAGTTGGTAATTTTTTTCTAGAACCTTTCGCAAATTACTAATATCTTCATCAGATAAATCTTTTGTTCTTACACCTGCTTCATCAGCATCTTTTAATCCAGCTCTATCTAAAATTTCTTCCGCTCTAGATAAACCAATCCCGTAGATCCCAGTTAAAGCATATTTAATTTTTTTATTGTTTGCCAGATCTATTCCAAGAAATCGAACCATATTTTATCTCCATTTTCTTTTTTAATTTAACCTTGTCGTTGCTTATGTTTAAGATTAGTACAAATTACTTGAACTCGACCATGGCGGCGGATAATTCTACATTTTTCACACATTTTTTTTACTGAAGGTCTAACTTTCATATTTTTTTATAAATTATATAATTTTTTTGTTTTAACTCACTTTAAATTACTTGTGTGCTTTAAAAATTTAAAACATAGCTTCAGCATTTAATAAATTCCTAACTTTTCTAAAAGTATCTACTAAAACATTAACTAAAATAAGTTGAGAAGTTAACCCAAACCCACGTAAATTTAAATTATTTACTGGTAATAAATATTCTAAACCGTTAAGTAGAATAAGAACACCAATTAGAAAGACCGCGTTTAAAACCGTTAATCTTTTAATGGTTATCGATAGGTAGCTTTGTGTTGACTTCCCTGGAGTAATTCCTTTTATTGTAACAGAATTTTTACGGAATTGTTCAGTCATATCTTTTGGGTCTAAAAGTATGGTTGAATAAAATGATGTAAAAAAAAAGACTAATATACCATAAGTAGACCAATAAAAAATCTTCCCAATTCCCAAAGTTAAATTTGTAGAAAAAGAATTTAAAAAAGAAAACAATTCGATATTAATAAGTTGCCCGTAGATCAAGTTAGCAAGTGAAGATAGAATAACCATTACTGAAGAAGTAAAAACTAAAGGCATTACTCCGGCTTGGTTAACTCGAAGAGGTAAATTACTATTATTCCATAATGAAAATTTATTTACATTACGTAATAATTGACTTGCAGAAACTAATGGAATTTTTACCATTGCTTCATTTATATAAATACACCCAACTGTTGTTAATAAAAATATTCCACCAATAAAAAAACTAACTATAATATTTTGATTTGATAGAGCTAAAATCATAGCTCTAAGTTGGTCAGGGAAATTTGAAACAATATTAAAACAAATTAATATGGATGACCCATTACCTATACCATCTTTTGTAATCAATTCACTAAACCATAAAATAATCATTGAACCTGCTATTAAGGTCAAACTTATTTGAATTAATACCAAAACGTTCCAATTAAATATTAATGGGCGAAAACTATAAGTTGTAACAATACTTTCAATAATGGCACAAAAAAAAGTTAAATATCTGGTATAATCTGTAAGCTTACGTCGACCATATTCCCCTTCTTCTTTTTGCAATTTTAAAAGAGTTGGGTTAATAGTAGTTAAAAGTTGGATTATAATAGAAGCATTTATATTAGGTAAAATCCCAAGACTTAATATACTAAAAGAAGCATTTTCACCTCCAGAAAAACTATTTAAAATCGAAGCAACTGCTGTTGTTGAAGTATTTGATTCTAATAAAGGAGAAAATGTTTTAATATCTATATACGGGAGCGGTATAAAACTACCTATTCTAACCAATGTAAGCAAACCAATTGTTAAAAAGAAACGTTGTCGAAAAGAAGGAGTATTTTTACTTCGTAATTGTAAATTCATGGAAAAATTTAAATAAATAGATATTTTTCTTATATTAACAAATATTTTTTTCCACTAATCTCTTTAGTTTTATACTTATTTCCCCAAGACTTGTTCTAGGGATATTTGTCGTTTTTGCATAACTTGCTCAATTGTATTTAAACTTTTTAAAGCAACTATAGTAGCTCTAGCATTATTTAAAGGATTATTAGAACCAAGTTGTTTTGATAAAATATTTTTAATACCAGCAAGTTCTAAAACAATACGTACTGAACCCCCAGCAATAACCCCTGTCCCTGGTACTGCAGGTCTAATAAAAACTTTAGAACCACCTGCTACCCCAACCATAGCATGAGGGATTGTCTTACCTTGGGCAATAGGAATCGTTAATACATTTTTTTTTGCATCAGTTTCTGCTTTTTTTATAGCAGTACTAACTTCTTCAGCTTTTCCTACACCTACGCCAACTCTTTCTTCCATATCACCAACAACAACAGTTGCTCGGAAACTTATTTTTTTTCCACCTTTTACTACTTTTGAAACCCGAGAAATTTTTACTACCCTTTGTTCCCAACGAATTTTTTTATTTGGAGTGGTCATAAATGTGCTAAAAGACTTAATAAATTTATATTTAAAACCTATAATTACTAAAAACTTAACCCAACTAACCTAGCACCTTCGGCTAGTTCTTTTATTCTCCCGTGATAAGATTTTTTCCCTCTGTCAAATATTATTTCTTTAATATTTTCTTCTAATAATCGTTTACCAATAATTTCTCCGACAATTTTTGAAGCCAGTTTATTTGAAGTTTTTTCGCATTTTGCTTTTACTTCTAATTCTAAAGTAGAACAACTTATAATTGTCTTTGAACAAGAATCATCAATAACTTGGGCGTAAATATGTTTATTTGAACGAAAAACAGCTAAGCGTGGTTTAAGATTATTACCTTTAATTATTTTCTTCTCTCTCTTTCCCATAATTTATTATTTCCCTGATTTTCCTACTTTACGTTTAATAATTTCACCTTTATATAATATGCCTTTACCCTTATATGGTTCAGGAGGACGTTTACTTCTTATTGTTGCAGCTAATTGGCCCACAAGCTCATTATCAAACCCTGTAATAATTATCCCTACGTTTTTTTCTACTTTAATCTCAATGCCTAAAGGTATTGCTATTAAAACTGGGTGACTATAACCTAGGTTTAACACTAAATCTTTATCTTTTAATTGAGCACGATAACCAACTCCTTCAAGTTGGAGTGTACGCTCAAATTTTTGTGAAACTCCAACCACCATATTATTAATTAGAGTTCTACTTAATCCATAGAGTTGATTCGCGATTCGTGTATTTTCATTTTTCGTAACGTAAATAATATTATCACGTAATTCAACTGAAATTAAATCTGAAATTTTTCTAAAAAGTTTCCCATGTGGCCCTGAAACTTCGATATTGTTTTGATTAACCTGAACTTGAACATTAGATGGTACCTTTATAGGTAATTTACCGATTCTTCCCATATAAATTTAAACCTTTATTACCAAATATAACAAATAACTTCACCACCGACGCCTAATTTTTTTGCTTTATTATTTGTAAGAATTCCTTTAGAGGTTGATAATATAGCTATCCCTAAATTGCTTAAAACATTAGGTAAATTGCTTTTATTTACATAAATCCTTAAACCAGGTTTACTTATTCGTTTAATACCTGTAATAATTGGTTGTCTTTTTTGACTATGATATTTTAAACAAAGTAATAAATATTTTCTATTAGAAACTTCAATTTCTTCAAAATTAGAAATATAACCTTCTTCTTTTAAAATTTTTACAACTGAATAAGTTACTTTTGTCTTTATAACTCTAACAATTTGGTGACGAACCAAATTTGCATTCCTAATGCGAGTTAATGTGTCTGCAATAATATCTGTTGTCACTATATTTTCATACTCCTTTTTAATCAGTTAATGGGAAACCAAACTCTTTTAGAAGAGCAATACCTTCAGTTTTTGTTTGTGCTGTTGTTACTATGGAAATATTAAAGCCTTTTATTTGATCTACATTTTCATAGCTAATTTCAGGAAATACTAACTGCTCTTTTAATCCAAAATTATAATTACCATTACGGTCAAATCCTTTTAAACTTAACCCTCTAAAATCTCTGATTCTTGGTAAAACAAGATGAATTAATTTTTCTAAGAAAGCATACATTTTTTTACTTCGAAGAGTCACTGTGATACCCAAAACCATTTCTTCTCGAACTTTAAAGCCTGCTATAGATTTTTTTGCTTTTGTTAAAATTGGTTGCTGTCCTGTGATTAAACGCATTTCATCAACCGATTTTTGTAATGTTTTGTTATTCTGACCATCAACCCCTAACCCACGGTTTAGTTGGATTTTAACTAATTTTGGGACTTGATGGTTATTTTTATAATTAAATTGTTTAATTAAATTAGGGAATACTAAATCTTTGTATAAAAATTTTAAATTTTTTGCTTCAATTTCATTATCATTTATCATAAAATATTACTCCTGGTAAAGTGATACATTTGAACTGTGGATTGGGAATTCAATCCTTTTAATTTCCCCATTCTCTTCAGGTCGAGTAGGTTTAACATGTTTAATTCTTATATTGATACCTTCAATAATAAGTTTGTTTTCTTGTTTTATTATTTGTTTTACAAGACCTACTTTTCCTTTTTCTTGTCCAGAAATTATTTTTACTTTTTCCCCTATTTTTACGTGTACCTTCATTTTTAAAGTAGCTTTTTTCTTCATTTAAATAACCTCAGGGGCTAATGAAACAATTTTAGTAAAATCTTTATCACGAATTTCTCTTGCAATTGGGCCAAAAATTCTTGTACCTTTTGGGTTTTTATCCATGTTAATAATAACGGCTGCATTATCATCAAAACGAATGCTAGTTCCATCTTTACGTGAAACAGCTTTTTTAGTTCTTATAACGACAGCTTTAACAATGTCAGATCTTTTAGTTAACATATTTGGTGTTGCTTCTTTCACAACCCCAATAATAATATCACCCAGTCTTGCATATTTGCGACGACCACCTAGTACACGAATGCACATAATTTTTTTTGCACCTGTGTTATCTGCTACTGTTAAATACGTTTGTGGTTGTATCATAATATAATAAATTTTAAAACCTTAATTAACGATTACTGCTTTATTTAGTATTTTTTTTACTATCCAACGTTTCTTTTTACTTAATGGTCTACTTTCCTCTAATAATATTTCATCCCCAATATTACAAATATCCTCTGCATCATGTGCTAAATAACGTTTTGTTCTAACTATAATTTTTGAATAAAACTTATGTTTATAACGATACTCAACAGCAACAACAACACTTTTTTGCATTTTATTGCTTATTACAATACCAAGTCTCTGCAGTTTAACCATAAATCATTATTCCTTAAGATAATTTTCTAATTACTTTTTTGTATCATTAATAACTGTGCCAACCTATGTTTCCCATGTTTGAATTGGTGCGATTTAAAAGATTGTTTTGCTCCACGTCGTACACGTAATTTAAACAATTGTTTTTTTATATTTAAAATCTCATTTTCTAACTCATTTTTATCTAAGTTTTTAATTTCATCGATTTTTGGTAGACTCATAATAGGTATACTTTCTTCTTTAATTTATAAGGAATTTTGTTTTAATTGGTAACTTATAAGAAGCAATTAGCATTGCTTCTTTTGCAAGTTTTAAAGGAACACCGCTTAATTCAAACAAAATAGTTCCGGGTTTAACTACAGCTACCCAATAGTCAACTGATCCTTTCCCTGATCCCATTCTTGATTCTGCAGCTCTGGCAGTTATTGGTTTATCTGGGAAAACCGTTATCCATAACTTACCACCACGTTTTGTATATCGTGTAATTGTTCTTCTTGTCGCTTCAATTTGACGAGACGTTAACCAAGTAGGTTCTAATGCTTGAATAGCATAATCACCAAAACTAATTTTATTTCCCCTTGAGGCTTTCCCTTTTAATCTACCACGGTGTTGTTTTCGGAATTTTGTTTTTTTAGGGCTAAGCATTTTCTTAAATTTTGTAATGTTATTAAATAATTTTTTTCGCTAATATTTCATTTTTAAAAAGCCATATTTTAATTCCTAAAATACCATATGTTGTTTGAGCTACTTTATAAGAATAATCAATATTAGCACGTAATGTTTGAAGTGGGACACGCCCTTCACGAACCCATTCTGTTCTCGCAATCTCAGCTCCATTTAACCGACCTGCTATTTGAACTTTAATACCTTTTAATTCGTCTTCTGTTCTGTAACGTCTAAGGATTTCTCGGATACATTTTCTGAATGATACTCTTTCTTCTAGTTTTTTAACCAAAACGTCAACTAATATACTAGCTTCTGTATACGGTTTTGTAATTTCAACAATATTAATTAAAACTTTTTTATTTTTTAGTAGTGCACTAAGTTCTTGATCTAATGTTCTTAATAATGATCCTGATTTCCCTACAATACGACCAGGTACTACAGATTGTATTTCAATATATAGTCTTTTTTTTGTCTCATTACGTTTAATAATAAGTTTGGTAATACCTGAATAACCAACGTTATTTGAAATTAGAAATTGAGAGATATATTCTCGAATCGTATAGTCCTCTTTCAAAAAAGAAATATAAGAATTTGTTCCACTATACCATAATGATCGATCTTCTTGTACAATCCCCAGCCTAAAGCCCAAAGGGTGTGTTTTATGTCCCATAATCTAGTCTCGTATTAGTTTTATTAAAAATTTATTTATGGATCTATTAATTATTAGGTTCTAAAATTATAGTAATATGACAAGTTGGTTTACGAATCTGATAACCTCTCCCTTGCGCACGTGGTCTAAACCTACGTAATACTGGGCCTTGGTCAGCAAAGACTGTTTTAACAATTAGATCTTCTTTATTAAGACCATTATTATTTTCAGCATTTGCAGCGGCTGAATTTAATACTTGCCAAATTGGTCCACAAGCTCTATAAGGCATAAATTGTAATAGCATTAAAGCTTCTAGATATGAACGCCCACGAATCTGATCTAAAACACGTCGAACTTTATGCGATGATATTCTAATATATTTACTGACAGCTTTTGCTGTTTGTTTATCTTTCATTTATTTGTTAAATATTTATTTCTTTTTTGTACGTCTATCACTACTTTTTATATGAGAACGAAAGTTTCGGGTTGGTATAAATTCTCCAAGCTTATGCCCAATGATTTGGTCAGATATAAAAAGAGGAATATGCTTTTTACCATTATATACGGAAATTGTATGGCCAATCATCGCTGGAATAATCATAGATGAACGTGACCAAGTCTTAATTGATGCTTTTTTTCCAGTTTTATTCATTTTTTCAATTTTTTGTAGCAAATGATAAGCTATAAAAGGGCCTTTACGAAAAGATCTTGCCATAAATTTATTTGAAGATAAAATTATAAAAATAATTAAAAGAACATTTAGTCTTATACTCTCGAACGAACTATATAAATATCACTGTACTTATCTTTTTTTCTTGTTTTAACACCAAGTGCAGCTTTACCCCAAGGAGTATAAGCTTTTGGGCGCCCAATAGTTGCACGCCCTTCTCCACCACCATGTGGATGGTCACAAGGATTCATAACAGAACCACGTACCGTTGGTCTAATGCCCAACCATCGTTTACGACCTGCTTTTCCTAACTTAATATTATTACTATCGCGGTTACTTACACTACCAATTGTTGCATAACAGCTTTTATGGACAATTCTAATTTCTTTAGAAGGTAAACGTACTGTAACATAATTATTCTCTTTTGCTAAAATTCTTGCTGAAGTTCCTGCTGCTCGGACAATTTGACCGCCTTTGTTATAAGACAATTCTATATT